TGGATGTCTTCGATGTCTCGGATGTTGTTACTAAGATTTTCTTTTCCTTTACTAAGCTTTTCTTTTCCTTTACTAAGCTTTTCTTTTCCTTTACTAAGCTTTTCTTTTCCTTTACTAAGCTTTTCTTGTGTACTAAGATCTTCTTCTATAATAAGACCTTTAAAATTTACAAGAAGTAAGTTGATTGGTCTAACCCACGGGTTCATTTGATATGTCTTCTTAAGTTCCAGAAATTCTGGGAAGAACCAATCCTCCCGATTCGACTTCGCTCTGGGTTCATTTATGGGTTCATTTAATATTTCTTCATTCATTCCCATCCAATTAAAAAAGCCTTTTTTGTCTTTTTTGTGATTGAGCGGATTGATTTCTTCGATTTTTAGATACTCTTCGATTGGTGGATCCGAAGGAAGAATATCATAAATAAGACCTCTATTCTCAATTATTTGAGAATTCTTATTCCCAATCTTAGTATTTGTATTAGGGTTAGGGTCGATCTTTATCCCGTTCCCAATCTTAGTATTTGTATTAGGGTTAGGGTCGATCTTTATCCCGGCCTCAAAATTGACTGGAAATTCTTTGAGAATTTTCAAATCAAAATCAAAATATTTTCTCTTTCGAGTGTTTTTCTTTTTCATAGACATATCATTCTTGTCTAGAGAATTCTTGTCTAGAAAATTGTTGTATACATAATTCTTGTCTACATAATTATTGATAAAAATATCCTGCGGGATATCAAATAATTTGTCTTTCTGTGCGGTGTAGATCTCTTGGTTCTTATTTACCTGTAATGGCAATTTATCAATATAGGAGTCCTTCTTAGTTTCAGAATAAAGATATTTATATGCTAAAAGATCATATCTATAGTTTTTTTGAAACTTAGTTTTTTGATTTGTTAATGAATATACTTCAGAATCCTTTTCATATGAATCTCCTTTATTGAAATCGTTATTTTGAGGCCTATGGCCTTGGTTGACTCCATTTCGCCATTTTTCTGCGATTAATAGAGACCAGTTAATCTTAGATAAATTGTATTGAGAATGACCTCTTAACCAGTTTTTCCATGGATTCGTTCCAAAATTTCGAACTTTCTTATGCTTTAATTCGGAATGAAATATTCCTTGTCTTTCAAAAGAATCCTTGATTGCAGTTTTAAGAAAAAATGACGTTCCGCGATATTGAAGAACAGATCTTAACTTATCAGTAACTTGGGTTTGGGATAATTTGTAAAATACATATGCTTGTGACAGGGAAGATAAATCTGGCAAGGAAGAAAATTTAAGAAAAATATCTGACTTCCTCTTATTTCTATTTTTTCTAGTCGAACTAAAGGTAATTCTTTTTTTATTTGTTTCAGTATTGTAAATGTCTTTATCAAAAATTTTTTTTGTTAAATAGATTCTAGAAATATTAATGATAGATAGAAGGATTTCTAGATATATTTTGTATATTTTTTCAATGAAAATTTTTTGAAAATAATGAAATTTACTTATTAATCGAACAGTTCTTCTTTTTACAATTTTCCAAATCTTTTTTGCTGATTCTACATTATTATTTTGATTTTTGTTGTTAGGACTATTATTTAGTCCTGTAGTTACTTTTGTTTTTTCTTTTGTAATTCTTTCTATTTTATTTTTGATTGTGCTTGTTCTATTAATCAAAATTTTTCTTTTTTCTTCTGAATTTGTATAAGATGTAGATCGAATTTGACTAAATGATTCATCAATTAGCTCATTGCTGATTATAGAATCTTTTTCTTTTTTAGTTTCACTCGATTCAGATACTCCTATCCGTTTCAATATCAATTTCACTCTTTTATTTTTTTTTATGTTTTGAAAAAGTTCTTCTATTTTTCTTTTTAGAACTAGAACCCTTTTGATAAGCCATTTTATTGGTTTTTTTGAATCTTGTATAACTTGAACCAATTTTGGTTTTATTCTTTCGTTGAAAACTCTTCTTAAAAGTCGAAAGTCGTCCTCTTTCAATTCTTTTTTATGTAATCTTTGAATTAGTTTGCCTAGTTCTTCAAAAATGGGCTTAAAAAAAATGGAAAGGGAAGGGTCGGGTCGACTCACACCCCAAGGCTCGTTAGCTAGTCCCCAAAAAGGCCTTAAATAAGCAATATCAAGGTTTGCCTTTTCTCTATCAGCCGCTGTGCGCCAAGGTTTCAACTCTAAAACCCATAAAACTTTGATCTGAAGACCGTCGTTCCACCACTCCTCCGGAAAGTTCAGCTCCCAGGAGACTACGGGGCCTATAGCACCACCCTGCTCGGAGCATATAATATGATGCTCGTTCCACCAGTCTTCGAAATCCTCAAACCACTCGGGCTGCTGCAATAATAATAAACGGCCAATATTTTTAGCGATTATCGCTAAAGGCAATGCAATATATTTTCTAAAAAGGGAGTTATAAATTAATACAACTCCTCTTATGCCTAGCCCATAATAAAGCTCATTCCATGCTTCCATTCCGTAAAACCGTGACTTCTCTAGTTCGTATTCGGCGTCTTGGTCGAGCATGTCCTTCGTGGACTTTAAGATTTTGTTGCGGATTTCCCTTTCTTTCGATTCCTCAAATCTTTCTTTCCCTCTTTTTTCGTCTATCTTCCTTTTTCTCTTCCTTTTTGTTTTTGTCTGTTCTTTCTTCGGTTCCTTAAGAGTGAAAGGGCCCCCCTTTTTACTTCCAAACCTATGCACCAACTTTTTCATTTTCAAAACAAGGGGCTTCACGAACCAGAAATAAATAGACAGTCTATTTGTTAAGAAGTCCACAAAAAGAGGGGACCGCGCATCCCTGTCAATCCATCTTACAATAACTCCGTTTTTACGCCTTTGGTTTCGCATAGAACCTTTGAGTACACCGTCATGCCACCTCCGTTTGCGCCCCCCCGAGAAGTCGATTAGAAACCCGGCCTGTCTCTCCAATTCAACACTAATAAGGCTGTTCTTAAAGCTACTAGTATTATAGTCTCTATAAGTTCTTATAATATCTATCTCATCGTCCGCAGTATAAATAGCAGCAGCTTGCATAGCCTCCCACAGAGAACGATCGACAAATGTAAAGCTAGGATTATACACAATTTTAAATTTTACGGTTGGTGATAGAATATCAAAATCATTTCCCCGTCTTTTGATAAAGTGTTCCCGCAGTTCGGATCTTATCTCGCTGATTAATATGTCTAACCGTCGAGGAACTTGTTTAGACATGTCTCCGTATCCCACCGTTCGTCCAGTCTTATATCTCTGTCTTTGAGCTGCCTTTCGCTGTTTCCCATCAACCCTTCCCCCCCTTTTTTTCAAAGGATTAGAAAATATTTTTTCCAAAGGATTATAATATAATCTTCCTTCCGCTCTTAGTTTTAGTGTTTTTCTTTTTAGTATCGCGAACATGCTCTGTTCATATTTTGCGGACTCGGGAATGTAACCTGGAAGAAGGTTATCATGAATATGATTTAGAGCAAGGATTTGCTGAAGTTTAGCTTTTAAAGTTCCAACCTCGATTCTTCGCCGAGATTTTAAAGTTGCCTTATGTTTTCTTTGACGAGCTTTCATTGCCTTCTTTTTTCTTTGACGAGCTTTCATTGCCTTCTTTTTTCTTTGCCGAGCTTGCGTGAGTTTTTCAGCAGATTCACGACATTGCTCCTCGTCGCTTTCACTAAGTTTTGCAGTTTCAGGAGTTTCATAAGGGACGATCACTCTTTTGGTTCTTCCACGAGCGGGCCCAGTCAAAAGAGGATCATACCTTTTTGGTAGACAAGTTCTTGCAGTTTTATCAATACAAACTCTAGTCCTTTTTTCGAGTATATCTAGAAAAGGAAATCCCCTGTCTAGAGCCTCAATTCTTTTTCTAAACTCCTTATTTAAGTTGTTTTTTCTTTGTTTGTTCTTAGAAAGCCAATCTTTGTCTAGTTCATCAAAGGAGAGTCTTTCTACTGTGGACGAAGATATCGTCCTTTTCATCATTTCCTTAAAAAAAGAAAAACTAGGAGGATATGTAAAAGAGATTCTTTTTTTTCCATCACTTCGGCATGTATCAAAAAAATATTCTGAGGCTTCCTTTTTTACAGCCACCTCAAACTCACGATTGGCTATGTATCGTACTGAACGATGGCATCGGTTATCATCGAAAATAGGGAGCGCAAAAAGTAATTCAAAGTCTATGTCGAATTCTTGATCTGGGTCTTCATCCGGATCCACTCCCCAAGAAACCTTGTTACGATCTGGGTTGATGTTGAATACCGCATTTCTTTTTTTTGGTTGAGACTTGTCCTCTTTTGGCTTAGGATAAACTTTTAGGAGTTGTTCTTCTACCTCGACCTGGGGCATTGTATAGAGGGTTTTCATGTTCTCTGGCTTAGGCAAAAAGAGTATAGGCGTTCGGCCTAAATAGTAGAGACAGGTAGTACCTAATAAAATAGGAAAGAACCGACCCGTCTTTCTCACCAAGTCTATGAACAGCAAGTACTGAATTTCTGACACAAGCCACTGAACGTTTCTCGCAAGGAATTCAAATTCTGGCCCAAGGGACCTAGCAAGGTACTGAAAAATCGTCTTTTTGTACTTATTCAATTCGGACTTAATGTACTTATTCAATTCTGACACACGGTACTGAAAGTATGCCAAACGGACCTCAAATTCTGCCCCAAGGTACTTATGAATGTACTTATTCAATGCTGACACACGTTCCTTCTTAGATCTACTGAAAAAATATTTCCGTATCCAGGCGAATAATCTTTTCGTGAATAAAACGAAACAAATGTGACCAATTAACCAACCAACAAAACTACTTGTTACAAATAACATCTTGTTCTTGGATCGAAACATATAAACGTTGACTAATCTGGCTAAGACTGAACTTGGTAAAACGAAAAGGTTAACTAATTGAAAAATGAAACTGTTCAAAAAGATGAAAAAATTGCTTCGGGTACCGGTTCGACTAGTACATTCAAAATTGTCAACGAAGAAATAAACCAAAAGATAGGGTAGAACTAGTATAGTTAT